TGACATGTAGAACGGGACTCTATCTTTATTCTCGTCCGATTAATCAGTTCTTCAAAAGATCTATCAGATTATGGAGTGAATGGTTTGATCAATGAATATTCGATTCTTGCTTCAATATGGAATCGATTGACAACAATTCTTCTGTATTATGTATATAGGTTTATCCTTCTTTCTGAAGTTTCGATAGAAGGATTCCTCTACTAACGTAAGACAATCAACTCCATTCGTTAGAACAGCTTCCATCGAGTCTCTGCACCTATCCTTTTTTATTTTCGCTTTCTGAACCTTTGTTTGTTTTCGGAAAACGTGATTTGGCTCAGGATTGCCCATTTTTATTAATTCCAGGGTTTCTCTGAATTTGAAAGTTATCACTTAGTAAGTTTCCATACCAAGGCTCAATCCAATTAAGTCCGTAGCGTCTACCGATTTCGCCATATCCCCCTTTTTGAGATGAAAATCTCATTGTGATCTCGTTCTCGTTCCCTTTTTTTTTTATACCGGTAGCATTGAATTCATTAGATAGATGCCGATTCCTGTCTCGAAAAAGTGTTTTCTCCTCTTTGTCTTTGCTTTCTTGTCTATCTTCTTTCATCTTCTATATCTATAGGAGGCTCATATTCGGTCTAATCAAAAACGATTTTATCATTTCTGTATCGACAATTCAATATAGGTGGATACATACGCTATACATCTGTCTCTCTTCCACTCATTTCCCCATGAAATTTAGAATACTTGAACGGTCGATTCTTTTTTTTTTTTTTTTGAATTCAAAATTCAAATCATATTAAAATAAAATATATATTTAATTGTGATAAAAAAAAGGAAATTCTATATCGCTAGATTAATCGTTATCTTCTATAATATTTAACAGTTATTCCAAATTATATATTCTATTCTTTAATATATTCATATTCATTATGAATAGCGAATATGAATAGCTAAGAATTAAAATAGTATAATAGTGAATAGCAAAGATTCTAAGAGTTTATTGAATTCCTATGCATGTGGAATTTATGTTATGTGAGCCTGCTTAGCTCAGAGGTTAGAGCATCGCATTTGTAATGCGATGGTCATCGGTTCGATTCCGATAGTCGGCTTTTCTCTATTTATTTTATTTATTTATTATTTATTCGATGTTTTACATGATTGATAATGCATCTTTGATTTCAAAGAATATTGAAAAAAATGTCTTCCTCTTTTGGCAAAAGCCATTTATTTATTATGTGATAGGAATTTCCAACTATCTCACGAAAAGAATCCTTTTCTTTTTCTATATATAGAATATAAAGATCTGGATATTTATCCAACTCATCTCATTATTCTTTAATAGAATAATACTTCAGTAAATTTCGCTTTATTTAGAATTTAGTTCATTTTTAGTTTAGGTTTATTCTGTAGAATGAAATTTCATCAATAAGAATTAATAATTAAATATAAATAAGAAGAAGGAGTCTTTATGTCGCGTTACCGAGGTCCTCGTTTCAAAAAAATACGCCGCCTGGGGGCTTTACCAGGGCTAACTAATAAAAGGCCCAGAGCTGGAAGTGATCTTAGAAACCAATCGCGTTCCGGGAAAAAATCCCAATATCGAATTCGCCTAGAAGAAAAACAAAAATTGCGTTTTCATTATGGTCTTACAGAACGACAATTACTTAAATACGTTCGTATCGCCGGAAAGGCAAAAGGGTCAACAGGTCAGGTTTTATTACAATTACTTGAAATGCGCCTGGATAACATTCTTTTTCGGTTGGGTATGGCTCCGACTATTCCGGGAGCTCGCCAATTAGTTAATCATAGACATATTTTAGTCAATGGTCGTATAGTAGATATACCAAGTTATCGCTGCAAACCCCGAGATACTATTGCGGCGAGGGATGAACAAAAATCTAAAGCTCTAATTCAAAATTCTCTGGATTCATCCCCCCATGAGGAATTGCCAAACCATTTGACTCTTCAACCATTCCAATATAAAGGATTAGTCAATCAAATAATAGATAGTAAATGGGTCGGTTTGAAAATAAATGAATTGCTAGTTGTAGAATATTATTCTCGTCAGACTTAAACCTAACAAAAAGGAAAATCAACACTAATAAGAATAAGGGTTCGCCCATTTTGCTCCCTTTCGGCGAAGTAAATTAACCTAAGGTTAAGATAAATAAGGGTTTGATCCGGATTTTTCTTCCATTTAGGTATCATAGACCGAGAGGGAGATTTTCATTCCTTGTCTACTCTACTCTTTTCTTTCACAGTATTTTCCGTACCACAGCCATTAGGAATAGAGAATCCTTATCAAAGAAAGGTCTAACTGTTGGAATAGTTGTATCCATTGCTATTTGATCTATTGTGGTTAGTAAGATCGATGAATTAGGTGAAGGTACGGAAAGAGAGGGATTCGAACCCTCGGTAAGCAAAAGCCTACATAGCAGTTCCAATGCTACGCCTTCAACCACTCGGCCATCTCTCCTACATAATGATTATGACCCAAAAACCTAAAATCGAG